AGGGCATATCTTGTCTAGACAAAATCTTAGAAATTATACCCTTATTCCCATGTCTTCCAGCTACTTTATCACCTACTTTGATTTCACGTTTCTGTGAAATATATACACGAATCCTTTCTGGATTATAATTGGAAACCCCCTTTCTATAGATCCATCTCACATCAATAACTCGACCCCTTCCCCCTATAGGTAGTCTGAGAGAAGTTTCTTTTGAAGTGGATACCTGAATGCCAAGTATAGCTCGTAATAATCTATCCTCCGGGGCATATGACGATTCGCTCGCTGTCTGAGGTGTTAATTTACCTACTAAGATATCGCCTGTTTCTATCCAAGATCCCAGCATCACAATTCCATTTCTGTCTAAATTTCGGAGTAAACGAGCCTCTAAATGCGGGATCTCCTTAGTGATTCTTTCAGGACCTTGGCTTGTTACATGAGTCTGAATTTCATATTTCCGGATGTGAAAAGAAGTATAAATATCTTCATAGACCAGACGTTCGCTAATTAGTACTGCGTCTTCAAAATTGTAACCTTCCCATGGCATATAAGCTACTAATACATTTTTTCCTAAAGCGAGTTCCCCACCAGCTGTAGCCGCACCACCCGCTAGAATTTGTCCCTTTTTAATGTATTTACCCCGCTGAACCTGAGTTTTTTGATGCATACAAGTATTTTTGTTGGAACGTTTATACATAACTAATGGAATGCTTAGAGTATCCCCATTACTTGAGAAAATGATCTTTTGAGTATCAGTAGAAATGATTTTTCCCTTGCGTTCGGCTATAGCTGAAATCCCCGAATCTAGAGCCGTTTGGCCTTCCAACCCAGTTCCAACAATGCACTTCTCGGACCGAGAAAGTGGAACTGCTTGGCGCTGCATATTAGAACTCATTAAAGCTCGATTCGCATCATTATGCTCGATAAAAGGAATGAGGGAAGCCCCAATAGAAAAATATTGGAAGGGAAAAATGCTTCTAAGATGAATCTCTTCCCATGCAATACTCAGGAATTCTTGACGATATCGAGCTGGAACAACCTGTTGTTCTTGAATACCCCGATTCAAGGCCAAAGAATTTCCTGCTGCTACCATATAATATTCATCTCTATTTGGTGATAAATAAACCATCTGTGCCTCTTTTGATCTCTCAGATAATTCATAAAACGGACTCTCTATAGATCCCCAATAACCAACCTTCACATGAGTAGCTAATGATCCAATAAGTCCAACGTTGATTCCTTCGGACGTGTCAATTGGACAAATACGTCCATAGTGACTCGGGTGGATATCTCGTATCCGAAAACTAGCAGTTCGCCCCGTCAATCCTCCAGGACCCAAATAACTCCATTTTCGCCCATGAACAATTTGTGTCAACGGATTAGTCCGATCCAAAACTTGAGATAAAGGGTGTAGGCCAAAAAACGATTCATAAGTAGTTGTTAATGAAGTTGAAGTTACCAAATTTTGAGGAGTCGGTATCAATTTATGCCTGATTGCTCCACATATAGTTCCTCGAACCGTATTTTCTAAACGAACAAGAGCCAATCCAAATTGATCCTGTAATAGATCTGCTACAGAACGAATACGTTTATTTTTCAAGTGATTCATATCGTCAAGTGTACCCATTCCCAATTTCATTCCAATCAAATGATCCACAGCAGCCAATAGATCTCGTGGTAACAAAAATGTATTGTTTTGGGGTATATCAAGATTAAGTCTCCGGTTCATATTTCGTCGACCAATCTTTCCTAATTCACATCTTTGTTGAAAAAATTTCTTTTGTAATTCCTTGCATAAGGACTCAGAAAATACCGGATCCCCCCCTACACAGGCAAATTGTTGATAAAACTCCAAAATAGCATTTTCTTTTGATCCAATCTTTTTTTTCTCTTTATCATTTGGGAAAGACAAGAAAATTTCAGGGTAACAAACATTCTCTAGAATTTCTCTTATATTCGAACCCATAGCTGATGATAGAACTAGAATAGATATTTTTTGTTTTCTACTTACGCGGGCCCATATCCTTGCTTTTCTATCAATTTCTAATTCCGACCTTCCCCCCCAATCCGATATTATAGTACTGGTATAGACAGAAATTCCGTTATGTTCCAATTCTGAACGGTAGTAAATACCGGGACTTTGCAATATTTGGTTGATCACAATTCGGTATATTCCATTTACTATAGAGGTTCCAAAAGAATTCATTATAGGGATGTTTCCAATAAAAATGGTTTGTTCTTGCATATTTCTACCGGTTTTCCAAATTAAGACCGCGGGTACATATAATTCAGAAGAATATGTGAGTGATTCATACACAGCATCTCTTTCTTTTATCAAGGGCTCTACCAATTGATATGTTTCCACAAATAATTGAAATTCAATTTCTTGATCTCTATCTTCAATTTTTTGAAACTTATGAAATTCTTCCGTCAAGCCCTGATTAATGAACCTACAAAATCCCTCAAATTGTATCTGACTAAATCCAGGTATTGTGGACATTCCCTCATTTCCATTCTGGATCATCTTAATCTTAAGTTTCCTCTTTATTGAAAAAATCCCATTATTGGCTTGGCTCACTATTCATCGAACCCTACCGATTGATCTAGCAATGATGGAATGGATATTCTGTTTACTGAATCACATAAAATTTTAGTCAATTCCATCCATATATATCTCATACGTATGAACGGAAGCAAGACAGAGAAATGGAGGGCATTTTCGATGCAAGTTTGAATTTGAGCTTGAGCCAGGTACAAATAGAAAGAAATAGAAATTTAGAAAGCATTCCCAGGAAAAATTCTGTCACTTAGGATGATGGAGTCTTTTATCGGATATCAAAATTGATCCAATTTATACCTAATTCTTTTATTATGATATTATGATCAGGGTGCAAAAAAATAAAAAATCAATGAATTTAGGATTCAATCTACTCTCTATGAATGAGATAAAAACAGAAGAATCAGGAACAGCATAGAGTTTCCCTTTTTTTAGGACACACAATTGAATGTTCAAAAAGGAATTCACAAATCTTTTTTTGGTAGTATAATTTCTAAAACACAATGGAATTGCGTACGTATATAGTCATAGGAGTAATCTTTAGGAAGTACATGCCAATATAGCTATTCGTCTATCACATCTTTTATCATAATTGAACTTGGTTTAACATAGGTTAGGTTGCACTCTATACATAATGTCTATCTTCTATTCATATTCAATATTCAATGAAATATTCAAGCACGATGATCCTATATAGGGATATGTGCATAAGAAATAGACCTGGGCTCGGTATCCATGTATAAAAATTTCTGTTCTGGAGTTTACACTGTTCTAGGGTTTACATATACACATATATTTTCTTATAATTCTAATTGATATTGATAATGTAATAGATAATGATTCGTCGTAAATCAATTGGATTTTGCATCCATTAAGGTAATACAAATGGAGATACAAAATTAAGAGCTGTTCACTAATTCAAAGTAAGAAAAGTAAGTAAGAGTAAAAGATTAATAAGTAAATAGTTAATGAAGTAAAGAGTGAATTATTCTAAATTGCCCTGCATTTTACAGTCTGTGACCGGGGCCGGGAATCTTTTCACTTTTCTATAGAAAAGTGAAAAGAGAAGGTAAGTTTTTAAGCGACGCGTGTTTTGAGATAAAATCAATCGAAGAAAGGAATAGAAAAAGGATCCAATAAAAAAGAGGAATTATTTTTTGAAAAAAAAAATAAGTATAATGGGATTCAAGATCCAAAAATAAAAGAAATTAAGAAAGTAAAAAATTCAAATCAAAACAAAATGAGGAGAGGAAAATAAATAAATAAATAAAATAAGAATAGAATTCTAGATTATAGAAAGAGAATATAAGTATAAGAATATATATATATATATAATAGAATTCTATAATTTAGAATTCTAGAATTATAGAATTTATTTATTTATTTATCCATTTTGGATGGAATTTGGCGGCATGGCCAAGTGGTAAGGCGGGGGACTGCAAATCCTTTATCCCCAGTTCGAATCTGGGTGTCGCCTGATCAACAAAAAAATACTTGGAATTTTTTGATCGAACTTGACGAATTCTTGCCCCGCAAAAGCATAGGCAAGGGCTAGGTCTGTTGATACTTGATTTTGAGAACCCATAGGGCCTATAAAAGACTGTCATCTTTTTTCTCAAAATCTGGGTTCTGAGTGTGGCTCAAAAAGGCACCAATAAATCTGAAGCAACCCAATCTTATTAATGATTGGTTTGGGCTATTCTGAATTGAATCAAATAAAATAAATAGTGAGAATTCATTCTGGGCATCAGAACTATGAAAGTAAGAAGTCGGAAATCTTGGTATCCAAAGGTTCCTAAGAGACACTCCGTTTTGGCTACTAAGGTTGAAGAAAGGATTCTAAAAAAGACTATAAAGACTCCCTAATTATTTTACAATATCACTTTCTTAATATTGAGGTAGTGTCTACTCACTCTGTCTGCGATGAAATTAGATTGGATAGGCTGATGGGAATTTCATTTAATAATTGTGGCAAAGAACTGAAGATACTTTGTATCCAGACTCACTAGAGGCTCTGAGTGCTGCTCATAAATTTCATCAGAATGGTTGAATGGCTCTTCTTTCTATTTGTATATTTTCTTTTTTCTTTTTTTTTTCTAATTCTTTCTATTGAAATAGAAAGAATTGGAACTTTTTATGAGTGGATTCATGAAATTATTTCATAAAGAGCCATAAGTAAGAATCCTATTTTGACTCTGCACCATTGATTCCACTATGATTATGAATCAATAATGGAATAATTACTTCACTTCATTTCATAGAGATAGGGGACATCATTCGCATGGATATAGTAAGTCTCGCTTGGGCTGCTTTAATGGTAGTGTTTACATTTTCTCTTTCACTTGTAGTATGGGGAAGGAGTGGGCTTTAGAGCTAGGAATATTACTAATTTAGTACTTTACTGAAAAATCTACTTGTATCAATTGTGATCGTTTTGCGAAAGCTT